GCTAACGTAGCTTAAATAAAGCATAACGCTGAAGTTGTTAAGAAGAGCCCTAGAAAGCTCCGCAAGCACAAAAGTTTGGTCCTGACTTTAGTGTCAACTTTAGCTAAACTTACACATGCAAGTATCCGCAATCCCGTGAGAATGCCCTTAAGTCCTCTGCCACGAGGACAAGGAGCTGGTATCAGGCACGCCCCAACATTGCAGCCCAAGACACCTTGCTCAGCCACACCCCCAAGGGAATCCAGCAGTGATAAACATTAAGCTATAAGTGAAAACTTGACTTAGTTAAGCTAATTCGGGCCGGCAGATCTCGTGCCAGCCACCGCGGTTATACGAGAGACCCAAGTTGACAAATACCGGCGTAAAGAGTGGTTAGGAGAAATAAGTAAATAAAGCCGAACACCCTCAGAGCTGTTATACGCTACGATGAGGCACGAAGCTCAATCACGAAAGTAGCTTTAAATCACCCGACCCCACGAAAGCTATGGCACAAACTGGGATTAGATACCCCACTATGCCTAGCCCTAAACATAGATAGCCTAATTACCCCCGCTATTCGCCTGGGAACTACGAGCATAAGCTTAAAACCCAAAGGACTTGGCGGTGCTTTAGATCCGCCTAGAGGAGCCTGTTCTATAACCGATACCCCCCGTCTAACCTCACCCTTCCTTGTTCTCCCAGCTTATATACCGCCGCCGTCAGCTTACCCTGTGAAGGACCTATAATAAGCAAAGCTGGCACTGCCTAAAACGTCAGGTCGAGGTGTAGCGTATGGAAGGGGAAGAAATGGGCTACATTCCCTAATCAACAGGGAATACAGATGGTGTGCTGAAACGCACGCCTGAAGGAGGATTTAGTAGTAAGCAGGAACTAGAGAGTCCCGCTGAAATTGGCTCTGAAGCACGCACATACCGCCCGTCACTCTCCCCGAACCCACTTAACTCAAATTCCTAAATAATTATCATAACGCCTAGGGGAGGCAAGTCGTAACATGGTAAGTGTACCGGAAGGTGCACTTGGAGCAACCAGAGTATAGCTGAGTAGAAAAGCATCTCCCTTACACTGAGAAGACACTCGTGCAAACCGAGTTACCCTGAAGCCCAACAGCTAGCCCTCAACAAAAAACAACAAACAACTATTAATAACCCCAAATACCACAACACCTAAATGAACTAAACCATTTTCCCTCCCTAGTACGGACGACGAAAAAGGATCTATGGAGCAACAGAGACAGTACCGTAAGGGAACGCTGAAAGAGAAATGAAAAACCCAGTATAAGCCCAAAAAAGCAGAGACTCTACCTCGTACCTTTTGCATCATGTTTTAGCAAGTAACCTCAAGCAAAGTAACACTTTAGTCTGACTCCCCGAAACTAGGTGAGCTACTTCAAGTCAGCCTAATATAGGGCCAACCCGTTTCTGTGGCAAAAGAATGGGAAGAACTTTGAGTAGTGGTGACAGACCAATCGAACCTAGTTATAGCTGGTTGCCTGGGAACTGGATAGAAGTTCAGCCTCACGGCTTCTCTCTTCACCCCCCCCCCGATACTTAAGAAACCGTGAGAGTTATTCAAAGGGGGAACAGCCCCTTTGAAACAAGATACAACTTTTCTAGGAGGGTAAAGATCATAATTTATACAAGGAAAAACGTTCTGGTGGGCCTAAAAGCAGCCATCCCTATAGAAAGCGTTAAAGCTCAAACATACTTTACTCCTCTTATTCTGATAACTTAATCTTAACCCCCTATTATTTACCAGGCCATCCCACACCCCTGTGGAAGTGACCATGCTAATATGAGTAACAAGAGAGCTACAAAGTCTCTCTCCCTGCACACCTGTAAATCGGAACGGACACCCCGCCGAATATTAACGGCCCCAAATAAAGAGGGAAATGAAAAATTAACCCAAAACCAGAAAAACATTCAACAATAAACCGTTAACCTTACACTAGAGTGCTCATAAGGAAAGACCAAAAGGAAAAGAAGGAACTCGGCAAACATAAGCCTCGCCTGTTTACCAAAAACATCGCCTCTTGCAAAAACAATGAATAAGAGGTCCCGCCTGCCCAGTGACTATATGTTTAACGGCCGCGGTATTTTAACCGTGCGAAGGTAGCGCAATCACTTGTCCTTTAAATAGGGACCTGTATGAATGGCACAACGAGGGCTTGACTGTCTCCTTTTCCAAGTCAATGAAATTGATCTCCCCGTGCAGAAGCGGGGATTAACACATAAGACGAGAAGACCCTGTGGAGCTTTAGACACTAAAGCAGATCAAGTTAAACAACCCTAATTACAGGACTAAACCAGAAGAACCCTGCCCGAATGTCTTTGGTTGGGGCGACCACGGGGTACACAAAACCCCCGCGTGGAAAGGGAGGATTCCCCCCATCCTACTCCCCCTCCTACAACTAAGAAACCCCACTCTAATACAACAGAAATTCTGACCTCCAAGATCCGGCAACGCCGATCAACGGACCCAGTTACCCCAGGGATAACAGCGCAATCCCCTTTTAGAGCCCATATCGACAAGGGGGTTTACGACCTCGATGTTGGATCAGGACATCCTAATGGTGCAGCCGCTATTAAGGGTTCGTTTGTTCAACGATTAAAGTCCTACGTGATCTGAGTTCAGACCGGAGTAATCCAGGTCGGTTTCTATCTATGATATGCTTTTCTCCAGTACGAAAGGACCGAGAAAAAAAGGCCCATGTTTCAAACACGCCTCCTCCCTACCTATTGAAAACAACTAAAATAGTTAAAGGGACATAATTCTAACCCAAACCGAAGATAACGGTTATGTTAATGTGGCAGAGCCCGGTACTGCCAAAGGCCTAAGCCCTTTACACAGGGGTTCAAGTCCCCTCCTTAACTGTGTTTAACCTATTCCTAACGCACATTCTCAACCCCCTAGCCATGATAGCACCCGTCCTAGTAGCTGTTGCTTTCTTTACTCTTATTGAACGTAAAACACTCGGTTACATACAAACACGAAAAGGCCCAAATGTCGTTGGACCCCAAGGCCTCATCCAGCCCGTAGCTGACGGTGTTAAACTTTTCATTAAAGAACCAGTACGGCCTTCAACTTCCTCCCATGCTCTATTTCTTCTTGCCCCTACATTAGCTCTCGCCCTAGCACTCATCCTCTGAGCGCCTATGCCAATACCCCACTCACTGACAGACCTGAACCTAAGCATTCTATTTATTATGGCCATGTCCAGCCTCACAGTATACACTATTTTAGGCTCCGGATGAGCCTCCAATTCAAAATATGCTCTCATTGGGGCCCTCCGGGCCGTCGCCCAAGCTATTTCCTATGAAGTATGTTTAGGACTTATCCTGCTTAACTTTGTTGTCCTTACAGGAGGATTTTCACTTCGAGTCTTTGATGTTACCCAAGAAAGCCTTTGACTTATTTTCCCAACTTGGCCCCTTGTTGTAATATGATACACCTCAACCCTAGCAGAAACAAACCGTGCTCCCTTTGACCTCACAGAAGGGGAATCAGAACTGGTCTCAGGGTTTAATGTAGAGTATGCGGCAGGCCCCTTCGCCTTATTTTTCCTAGCAGAATACGCCAACATCCTATTAATAAACACCCTCTCCACCATCCTATTCCTAGGTGCTTCCCACATCCCATTTATTGAAGGGGCCCCAACAGTTAACCTAATGGTTAAAGCAGCCCTCTTATCAGGAGTCTTCCTATGAGTCCGTGCTTCCTACCCCCGATACCGATACGACCAACTAATACACCTCGTCTGAAAAAACTTCCTTCCAATTACATTAGCCCTAATTATCTGGAACCTCGCACTCCCCATTGCATCCATAGGCCTTCCTCCTCAACCTTAAACCAGGAGTTGTGCCCGAAGCCTAAGGGTCACTTTGATAGAGTGAACTATAGGGGTTAAAGTCCCCTCAGCTCCTTTAGAAAGAAGGGATTCGAACCCTACCCGGAGAGATCAAAACTCTCAGTGCCTCCTTTACACCACTTTCTAGTAACCTCAGCTAACTAAGCTATTGGGCCCATACCCCAATCATGCAGGTTGAACTCCTGCTATTACTATATGAGCCCTTACATTTTCGCTACGTTTCTTTCCATGCTAGGTCTGGGGACTACAATTACATTTGCAAGTTCCCACTGGTTCCTTGCATGAATGGGGCTCGAAATTAATACCCTTGCCATTCTCCCCTTAATAGTCTCCTCCCACCACCCCCGAGCTACAGAAGCCGCTACAAAATATTTTATAGCTCAAGCAACAGCAGCATCTGCCCTACTATTTGCAGCCGTAACTAACGCCTGACTTGTAGGACAATGAGATATGCTCCAACTAAACCACCCCCTACCCATTGCGCTAGCTATTTTAGCCCTTGCCATAAAATTAGGAGTCGCCCCCTTTCACTTCTGACTCCCAGAAGTTCTTCAAGGCCTAAACTTCTTCACTGCCTTAATTCTATTAACTTGACAAAAACTAGCCCCTCTTGCACTTCTAACCTACACCGAGCCTTCAAACCACACCCTCCTCCTCTCTATAGGGCTTCTGTCAGCTTTAGTCGGAGGATTTGGAGGACTAAACCAGAACGAACTACGAAAAATCTTCGCCTACTCTTCTATTGCCCATCTCGGCTGAATAATGCTTGCCTTACCTTTCTCCCGCCCCCTCGCACTATTTACCCTCCTTATTTACCTGATCATAACTGCTGCTACCCTACTCACATTAGAAAAAATGCGAGTTACAAAAACCCATCAACTCTCTATTGCCTGCTCTGGTGACCCCCTTTTAACCGCCCTACTCCTCCTTATTCTATTGTCTCTAGCAGGCCTCCCCCCACTAATAGGATTCGCACCAAAATGGTTTATTTTACATGAACTCGTCGCTCATAACCTAAACACCCTGGCCACACTAGCCGCTCTCTCTGCCCTATTCAGCCTCTACTTCTACCTCCGACTATGTACTGTGCTAGTAATAACAATCCCCCCAAACACCGCCACAGGGACTTCAACCTGACGCCTCCGATTCTCTCGTATCCCCACACCCTTAATGCTTACCGCCGTTATCTCCCTAGCCTCCTTCCCTTTTACCCCCTCTTTCCTAACTATAATAACAAAACTCATCCCCTAAGAGACTTAGGATAAACATAGACCAAGGGCCTTCAAAGCCCTCAGTGGGGGTTTAAATCCCCTAGTCCCTGTAAGACCTGCAGGACACTAACCCACATCACCTGTATGCAAAACAGATACTTTAATTAAGCTAAGACCTTACTAGACAGGCAGGCCTCGATCCTACAAACTCTTAGTTAACAGCTAAGCGCTCTAACCAGCGAGCATCCGTCTACCTTTCCCCGCCTGTAGGGAAACCAAGGCGGGGAAAGCCCCGGTCGGGAATTAGCCGACTTCTCAAGATTTGCAATCTTGCGTGAACCACCTCGGAACTTGGAAAGAAAAGGACTTAAACCTTTATCTATGGGGCTACAACCCACCGCTTAAACCTTCAGCCATCTTACCTGTGGCAATCACTCGCTGATTTTTCTCGACCAATCATAAAGACATTGGTACCCTCTATTTAATCTTCGGTGCCTGAGCCGGAATGGTAGGCACAGCCCTAAGCCTACTCATCCGAGCAGAATTAAGTCAACCCGGTGCACTCCTAGGAGACGACCAAATTTATAATGTAATCGTTACAGCCCACGCATTCGTAATAATTTTCTTTATAGTAATGCCAATCATAATTGGGGGCTTTGGAAACTGACTTCTCCCTCTTATAATCGGGGCCCCTGACATGGCATTTCCTCGAATAAATAACATAAGCTTCTGACTACTACCCCCCTCTTTCCTCCTTCTCCTAGCATCTTCCGGCGTCGAAGCCGGGGCTGGAACTGGGTGAACAGTCTACCCTCCCCTTGCAAGCAACCTAGCCCACGCAGGGGCATCCGTCGATTTAACAATTTTCTCCTTACACTTAGCTGGTATCTCTTCAATCCTTGGGGCCATCAACTTCATCACAACAACCATTAACATGAAACCCCCTGCCATCTCACAATATCAGACCCCTCTCTTCGTGTGAGCTGTCCTAATTACCGCCGTCCTTCTTCTTCTATCACTGCCAGTCCTTGCTGCTGGCATTACAATGCTACTTACAGACCGAAATCTCAACACCACCTTCTTTGACCCATCCGGAGGGGGTGACCCTATCCTTTATCAACACCTCTTCTGATTCTTCGGACATCCTGAAGTATATATTTTAATTCTCCCTGGGTTCGGAATAATTTCCCACATTGTTGCCTATTATGCTGGCAAGAAAGAACCTTTTGGGTATATGGGTATGGTCTGAGCAATAATAGCAATTGGTCTCCTAGGCTTTATTGTGTGAGCCCACCACATGTTTACTGTAGGTATGGATGTTGACACTCGAGCATACTTTACTTCCGCTACAATAATTATTGCTATTCCAACAGGAGTAAAAGTATTTAGCTGACTAGCTACGCTCCATGGAGGAAACCTAAAATGAGACACACCCCTTCTCTGAGCCTTAGGGTTTATTTTCCTCTTTACAGTTGGAGGCCTCACAGGTATTATTTTAGCAAATTCTTCCCTAGACATTGTCTTACACGACACCTACTATGTAGTAGCTCATTTCCATTACGTCCTGTCAATAGGAGCCGTATTCGCCATTGTTGCTGGGTTCGTCCACTGATTCCCCTTATTTACAGGCTACACCCTGCACGACACTTGAACAAAAATTCACTTTGGTATTATGTTTGCCGGAGTCAACCTCACCTTCTTCCCCCAACATTTCCTTGGCCTTGCTGGCATGCCACGACGATATTCAGATTACCCCGATGCCTACACCCTATGAAATACAGTTTCCTCTATCGGCTCACTAGTTTCCCTAGTGGCAGTCATCCTTTTCCTATTCATCATTTGAGAGGCCTTCGCTGCCAAACGTGAAGTCCTATATGTAGAAATAACCGCAACCAACGTAGAGTGACTGCACGGCTGCCCTCCCCCTTACCACACATTTGAAGAGCCTGCATTTGTTCAAGTTCAATGCGCCTACGAGAAAGGAAGGAGTCGAACCCCCATAAATTGGTTTCAAGCCAACCACATAACCGCTCTGTCACTTTCTTATAAGATACTAATAAAACAGCCCATTATACTGCCTTGTCAAGGCAAAATTGCGGGTTAAAATCCCGCGTATCTTAAATGGCCCATCCCTCCCAGTTAGGTTTCCAAGACGCAGCATCCCCTGTCATAGAAGAACTTCTTCATTTCCACGACCACGCCTTAATAATTGCATTCCTCATTAGTACACTGGTACTTTACATTATTGCCGCCATAGTTACGACTAAACTCACTAATAAATTTATCCTGGACTCCCAAGAAATTGAAATTATTTGAACTGTGTTACCCGCACTTGTTCTTATTCTAATTGCACTACCTTCCCTTCAAATCCTTTACCTAATAGACGAAATCAATGACCCCCACCTCACAATTAAAGCAGTGGGACACCAATGATACTGAAGCTACGAATACACTGACTTCGAAAACTTAAGCTTTGACTCCTATATGGTCCCCACCCAAGACCTAGCCCCCGGTCAATTTCGCCTTCTAGAAACCGACCACCGTATAGTTATCCCAGCTGCATCCCCAATTCGTGTTCTAATTGCTGCTGAAGACGTTCTTCACTCTTGAGCAGTCCCTGCCCTTGGCGTAAAAATAGACGCAGTGCCCGGCCGCCTAAACCAAACTACCTTTATTACGGCCCGCCCAGGTGTATTCTACGGCCAATGCTCTGAAATCTGTGGCGCAAACCACAGTTTTATGCCTATTGTAATTGAAGCAGTACCTCTAAAGCACTTTGAAAACTGATCTGCCTTAATGCTTGAAGACTCTTCGCTAAGAAGCTAAACTGGTAATAAGCGTTAGCCTTTTAAGCTAAACTTTGGTGACTACCCACCACCCCTAGCGACAATGCCGCAACTCGACCTTGCCCCCTGATGTTTTATTTTTATCGTCTCATGACTTCTTCTCGCCACTATTCTACCAGCTAAAATAACAGCCCATGTTTTCCCAAACCCCCCTACCGATAACTTCACAAGCCAGCCTAAAGCAAATAACTGAAACTGATCATGATAACTAGCCTCTTTGACCAATTTATAAGCCCAGTACTATTTGGGGTACCTTTAATTGTGCTTGCCATAGCCCTCCCCTGAACTATATACCCAACCCCTTCCAACCGACTTCTAAACAACCGCCTACTTACCTTCCAAAACTGATTCTCTAGCACTTTTATTAAACAACTTCTTCTGCCTGTTAACATTGGGGGCCACAAATGAGCCCTTCTCCTAATCTCCTTGATACTCTTCCTAATCACCATAAATATGCTTGGCCTCCTCCCTTACACTTTTACACCCACCACACAACTGTCTCTAAACCTAGGCCTTGCAGTCCCCCTTTGATTAGCAACCGTTATTATCGGCTTCCGAAATAACCCAACTATGGCCTTAGGTCACCTCCTCCCCGAAGGCACCCCTACCCCTCTCATCCCCGTGCTAATTATTATCGAAACAATTAGCCTATTTATCCGCCCTCTTGCCCTAGGAGTACGACTAACAGCCAACCTTACTGCTGGCCACCTCCTAATTCAACTAAGTGCTACCGCTGTGTTTGTGCTCCTCCCACTTATGCCTGTTGTAGCAGTATCTACACTCGTTCTTATGGCCTTGCTTAATATTTTAGAAATTGCTGTTGCCATAATTCAAGCCTACGTTTTCGTTCTTCTTTTAACCCTCTACCTGCAAGAAAACGTATAATGGCAAGTCAAGCGCACGCATATCACATAGTTGACCCAAGTCCCTGACCATTAACCGGTGCAGTTGCAGCTTTCTTAACAACTTCCGGTACTGCAATCTGATTTCATTTCCACAATATTCTCCTAATACACCTCGGATTAGCCCTGCTTCTTCTTACAATATACCAATGATGACGAGATATCATCCGAGAAGGCACCTTCCAAGGCCACCACACCGCCCCCGTTCAAAAAGGCCTACGATTTGGTATAATCCTATTTATTACCTCCGAAGTCTTCTTTTTCCTAGGGTTCTTCTGAGCCTTTTATCATGCAAGCCTCGCCCCTACACCAGAACTGGGAAACTGCTGACCCCCAACAGGTATTAATGCATTAGACCCTTTTGAAGTGCCCCTTCTAAATACAGCCGTACTACTCGCCTCTGGCGTATCAGTAACCTGAGCCCACCACAGCCTCATAGAAAACGAACGTAAACAAGCAATCCACTCTCTGACTCTCACAATTCTCCTAGGCTTCTACTTCACCTTCCTCCAAGCCATGGAATACTTCGAAGCCCCCTTTACAATTGCAGACGGCGTCTATGGTGCTACTTTCTTCGTAGCAACCGGTTTCCATGGCCTTCATGTCATTATCGGCTCTACCTTCCTGGCCGTTTGCCTACTTCGCCAAATTCAGTACCATTTTACATCTGATCATCACTTCGGATTCGAAGCAGCTGCCTGATATTGACACTTCGTAGACGTTGTCTGACTGTTCCTATACGTCTCCATCTACTGATGAGGAGCATAACCTTTCTAGTATCAATTTAAGTATAAGTGACTTCCAATCACCCGGTCTTGGTTAAAATCCAAGGAAAGATAATAAGCTTAATCACAGTAACCATTACCATTGCAGCCCTACTTTCTACTGTCCTCGCCATCGTTGCCTTCTGACTTCCTCTAATAGAACCAAATCACGAAAAGTTATCACCTTACGAGTGCGGCTTCGACCCCGTAGGGTCAGCCCGACTGCCTTTTTCCCTACGATTCTTCCTCGTGGCCATTCTCTTTCTCCTATTTGACTTAGAAATCGCCCTACTGCTGCCTCTCCCCTGGGGCAACCAACTAGACGCCCCACTTCTTACACTTGCCTGAGCCTCCTCCGCCCTCTTCCTTCTATTCCTCGGCCTTGTTTACGAGTACCTGCAAGGGGGACTAGAATGGGCTGAATAGGTAATTAGTTTAATAAAAACATTTGATTTCGGCTCAAAAACTTGTGGTTAAAGTCCACAATCTCCTTGTGAACCCAGTCCATTTTGTCTTTTCAACAACCTTTTCCCTAAGTCTTACAGGGCTTATGTTAAACCGACTCCATTTCCTCTCTACCCTCCTGTGTCTAGAAGGAATGATGCTCTCACTATTCCTAGCCTTTTCCTTATGGGCCTTACACATAGACTTCTGCAACCTCGCAATAATCCCGATACTTTTACTTGCGTTTTCAGCTTGTGAAGCAAGCACAGGCCTTGCATTACTCGTAGCTACCGCCCGTACTCACGGGTCTGACCTGTTACGTAACTTTAACCTGCTAAAATGCTAACAATTTTAATTTCTACTCTAACACTAATTCCATCTATCTGACTTACTCCTACAAGTTGACTCTGAGCTGCCTCCTTCTTCCACTCCACACTCATTGCCCTCTTTAGCCTCACATGACTTAAAAACCCATTAGAATTAAACTGAGCCTATCTCAACCCCTTCATAGGTGTTGACCCCCTTTCAGCACCCCTCCTGGCCCTCACCTGCTGATTACTTCCCCTAATAATTATTGCAAGCCAAAACCACATAAACCCAGAACCCGTCATCCGCCAACGAATCTTTCTTACACTCACTACAGTCCTTCAAGCACTCTTAATTTTGGCCTTCAGCGCCACTGAGTTACTCCTTTTCTATGTTGCTTTCGAAGCCACTCTTATTCCTACACTGTGCCTCATCACGCGATGAGGTAACCAAGCAGAACGCCTTAACGCAGGTACATACTTCCTGTTCTACACCCTTGCAGGCTCCCTACCCCTCCTAGTTACCCTTTTAATTCAATATAACTCAGGAACCCTTTCTATCCTCTCATCACTATTCACCTTTACTGAGTGCCCGCTGCTTCACTCAAAAATACTCTGATCAGCAGGATGCCTACTAGCCTTCCTAGTAAAAATACCCCTGTATGGAGTACACTTATGACTACCTAAAGCACACGTCGAGGCTCCCATTGCAGGCTCAATAATTCTTGCTGCCGTCCTCCTAAAATTAGGGGGTTACGGCTTAATCCGAATTATACCTCTCCTTGAGTCCATCTCCGAATACCTAACATTCCCCCTCGTCTCCTTGGCACTCTGAGGCATGGCCATAACAAGCCTGAACTGTTTACGTCAAACAGACCTAAAATCCCTCATTGCCTACTCCTCAGTCAGCCACATGGGCCTAGTCGTAGCAGCAATTTTCATTCAAACACCCTGAAGCCTAGCCGGAGCACTTATTCTTATAATTGCCCATGGACTTACATCATCTGCCCTATTCTGTCTAGCAAACACTGTTTATGAACGTTCACATACTCGAACAATAGCATTAACAGGGGGACTCCAAATACTCCTCCCCCTTATAGCTTTCTGATGATTTATTTCCTCCCTTGCTAATCTAGCCTTCCCCCCATTCCCCAATCTTATGGGAGAACTAACAATTATGGTTGCCCTATTCAACTGGTCCTGATTCACACTGATCATAACCGGGGCCGCCACTCTCATTACCGCTGCCTACTCACTCTACATATTTATTATGTCACAATGAGGCCCCCTAAACTCATACCTCTTCACCTTGGACCCCTCCCACACCCGAGAGCATCTACTGCTAGCACTCCACATTATCCCCTTAATACTTCTTATTTTAAAACCCGAAATTATCCAAGGCCCCATTACCTGTAGATATAGTTTAATAAAGATATTAGATTGTGATTCTAAAGACAGAAGTTAAAACCTTCTTATCCACCAAGAGAGCTGGTATGCACCGAAAACTGCTAATTTTCATTACCTTGGTTAGACTCCAAGGCTCTCTGGCCCCGCTCCTAAAGGATAACAGCTCATCCAGTGGTCTTAGGAACCAAAAACTCTTGGTGCAAATCCAAGTAGTAGCTATGCACCCAACCCCCCTCATATTGACCTCTTCTATAATTTTTATTTTTCTACTCCTTATTTACCCTACACTCACATCCTTAAGCCCCAAGCCCCTAAACCAAGACTGAGCCAGCTCCCAGGTTAAAACAGCAATTAAACTAGCTTTCTTTGTTAGTCTTCTCCCTCTTAGCCTGTTTCTCAATGAAGGGGTAGAAACAATTACTACCACCTGAACCTGAATAAACACAGAAACCTTTAACATAAACATCAGCTTCAAATTCGACTGCTACTCAATTATTTTTGTACCAGTAGCCCTCTATGTCACCTGATCCATCCTAGAATTCGCAACTTGATATATGCACGCAGACCCCAACATAAACCAATTCTTCAAATACCTTCTAATTTTCCTTATTGCCATGCTTACCTTAGTAACAGCCAACAATATGTTCCAAATTTTCATTGGTTGGGAGGGCGTAGGAATTTTATCATTCCTCCTCATTGGTTGGTGATTCGGACGGGCAGAAGCCAGCTCTGCTGCCCTACAAGCAGTTGTTTACAATCGAGTCGGGGACGTAGGGCTAATTTTTGCCATAGCATGAATAGCAATAAACCTCAACTCCTGGGAACTACAACAAATCTTCCTAGTCTCCAAAGACCAAGACCTCACTCTCCCCCTACTAGCACTTATTCTTGCCGCTACCGGGAAATCCGCACAATTTAGTCTTCACCCCTGGCTCCCAGCTGCCATAGAAGGTCCTACACCGGTCTCTGCCCTACTGCATTCAAGCACTATGGTTGTAGCAGGTATCTTTCTCCTAGTTCGCATGAGCCCCCTAATAGAAAATAATAAGACCGCTTTAACCACCTGCCTCTGCCTGGGAGCCCTAACTACACTATTTACAGCCACCTGTGCCCTCACTCAGAACGACCTCAAAAAAATTATTGCCTTCTCTACATCTAGCCAACTCGGCCTTATGATAGTAACAATTGGCTTAAACCAACCACACCTTACCTTCTTCCACATCTGCACCCACGCTTTCTTCAAAGCAATGCTTTTCCTCTGCGCAGGCTCAATTATTCACAACCTAAATGATGAACAAGACATCCGAAAAATAGGAGGCATGCACTCCCTCACCCCCTTTACATCCTCCTGCCTAACTATCGGGAATCTCGCATTAACCGGCACCCCATTCTTAGCCGGCTTCTTCTCTAAAGACGCCATCATTGAAGCAATAAATACATCCCTCCTAGGCGCCTGAGCCCTCCTACTTACCCTTCTAGCTACCTCCTTTACTGCTGTCTACAGCCTTCGAACTATTTTCTTCGTATCCTTATTCCACCCTCGATTTACACCCACCACTGTCATCAGTGAAAATGACCCCGCAATAATCAACCCTATCAAACGACTCGCCTGAGGAAGTATTGTAGCCGGCTTTTTAATAGTCCAGTTCATTTTACCCCTTAAAACACCTGTATTATCAATACCCCTGATACTGAAACTAGCCGCACTAATAGTTACGATCCTAGGCCTATTCACTGCCCTACAACTAGCTACACTAACATTTAATCAAGTGAAAACTACCCCTAACCTGACTCTTCACCACTTCTCCAACATATTCGGCTTTTTCCCCTCAATTATCCACCGCTTCTCTCCAAAACTAAATATAGTCTTTGGCCAAAACATCTCTGCACAAGCAATTGATCTTAATTGACTAGAAGAAACGGGGCCAAAAACCACAGCCGCTATAAGCATTCCTCTAATTTCCATAGTTACTAACACCCAACAAGGCCTAATTAAAACATACCTCACCCTATTTACTCTCACCTTCGCCTTCACATTACTATTTTTTATTATCTAAACTGCCCGAATAGACCCCCGCACTAGACCTCGCGTCAGCTCCAGCACACTAAATAAGGTAACAAGAAGCACCCACACACTGAGAATCAGCATTGATCCCCCTAATGAATACATAATTGCAACCCCCTCAGTATCCACCCGAAATATAACAAACTTATCCAACCCCCCGGCCATAGCCAAAGAGCTTCCAAATCAATCCCCCTCTACTATAGTGAAAAGCAACCCTAATCCCCCCACATATAACAATACCCCCTCTCCAACCTTTCAACTTCCTATATGCTCAGGGAAAGGCTCAGCAGCTAGAGCGCTAGAATACGCAAACACAACTAGTATTCCCCCCAAATAAATTAAAAATAAGACTAAACATAAAAAAGAACCTTCATACGCCGCCAATAGCCCACATCCCATACCTGCCGCTAGTACTAACCCTAAAGCGCCGTAATAAGGAGAAGAAATAACTGCTACCGCAGCAATTCCAAGAATCATTCCAACCGTAAATAATAATACAACAGAAACCATAGTTTCTACCTGGATTCTAACCAAGACCAATGACTCGAAACGCCACCGTTGTTCTTCAACTATAAAAACCTAAGCACACCACTTACGATGCCCCTGCGCAAAGCCCACCCGTTAGCCGCCATTGCCAATGACGCTCTTGTCGACCTCCCTGCCCCCTCCAATATTTCAGCTTGATGAAACTTCGGCTCCCTCCTAGGACTATGTCTGATTACTCAACTGTTAACAGGACTATTCCTTGCAATACACTATACCTCCGATATTGCTACCGCCTTCTCCTCCGTAGCCCACATTACCCGAGATGTCAATTACGGCTGACTCGTACGAAACCTCCACGCTAACGGTGCCTCTTTCTTCTTTGTATGCATTTACCTCCACATCGGCCGAGGCCTCTATTATGGCTCATACCTCTACAAAGAAACTTGAAATGTCGGAGTCGTTCTCCTGCTCCTAGTAATAATAACTGCCTTTGTAGGCTATGTCCTCCCCTGAGGACAAATGTCTTTCTGAGGAGCCACTGTCATTACCAACCTCCTCTCTGCCGTCCCTTATGTAGGTACCACCCTCGTTCAGTGAATTTGAGGGGGGTTCTCAGTAGACAACGCCACTCTTACACGGTTCTTCTCCTTCCACTTCCTCTTCCCCTTCGTAATTGCTGCCATAACTATAATTCACCTTATCTTCCTTCACGAAACCGGCTCAAACAACCCCCTCGGTCTAAACTCAGACTCAGACAAAATCCCCTTCCACCCCTACTTCTCGAATAAAGACCTCCTAGGCTTTGCCGTCCTCCTCCTCTCCCTCACCTCACTTGCACTATTTGCACCTAACCTATTAGGAGACCCAGATAACTTCACCCCCGCCAACCCGCTTGTCACACCTCCTCATATTAAACCTGAATGATATTTCCTATTTGCATACGCCATTTTACGCTCAATTCCTAATAAACTAGGAGGTGTTTTAGCTCTTTTATTTTCAATTCTTGTCCTAATACTAGTACCCCTACTACACACATCTAAACATCGAAGCTTAACATTTCGTCCCCTATCCCAAATCCTATTCTGAACTCTCATTGTTAACGTCCTAATCCTAACCTGAATTGGAGGAATACCCGTTGAAGACCCCTATATTCTCATCGGACAAGTCGCATCCCTCCTTTACTTCCTCCTATTTCTTGTCCTATTCCCCCTAGCAGGCTTACTCGAAACATACCTCCTCAAATAACACACAAATGTAAAGTACTAGTAGCTCAGTTTCAGATCGCCGGTCTTGTAAACCGGACGCCGAAGGTTAAAATCCTTCCCAGTACAAACCCGCCTCAAAGAAGAGAGATTTTAACTCCCACCCCGAATTCCCAAAACTCGGATTCTAAATTATACTACTCCTTGCTTATATAATAGCTCTTCCTACGTACAATAATATGTTTTAATGCATATATTTTTGTTAAAAGACATCCTAGTCTTTTAACAAAGACATATATGTATTAACACCATTAAATTATATTAACCATATATAATAGTAATCAAGGACATATATGTTTTATCACCATATATAGGAGTTAAACATTCATATATCACTTATACACTAAGGTATACTAAACCCATAACTGATTTATTAGACATTTTAAATAATTCAGGTATGGGCGAAACTTAAGACCGATCACCTTCGTCCATAAGTTAAGTTATACCAAGTACCAACATCCCGCCAAGAATATTCAGATATTTAATGCAGTAAGAACCGACCATCAGTTGATTCCTTAATGCATATTATTCGTGAAAGGTCAGGGACAATAATTGTGGGGGTGACACTTAGTGAACTATTACTGACATTTGGTTCCTATTTCAGGTCCATTAATAGATTCATCCCTCAAATTTGCTTGAACATTGCATAAGTTAATGGTGGAGTACATACTCCTCGTTACCCACCATGCCGAGCACTCTTTCCATCGGGCAAGGGGTTTCCTTTTTTTTTTTCCTTTTCATTTGCATTTCACAGTGCACACTAAAGATAGCTGACAAGGTTGTACATTTTCCTTGCGGCGAGGAAATAGTATGAATGATAAAGGTCATTCTAATAGGAATTGCATAAGTGATATCAAGAGCATAAATTATGGATATTACCCCTAATTTCTCTATGACGCCCCGGGGTTTTTTTTGCGTAAAACCCCCCTACCCCCCTATACTCCTAAAGTTACTATCATTCCTGAAAACCCCCGGAAACAGGAAAACTTCTAGTAGCATAGTCTATAAGAACAAATATTAACGCTTAATTACCCCTAAAATTACAATAAATGTAAAGCTTGTAATAACAGCTAGGCCCCTAGAAACTAATAAAATTTAATATTTACTTTCTTTCTGCCCTAAAACTACTGTCAAATGCTACAAGTTTTTAAGACACGGCATATTTCCTACTGTCTTATTTCAGCTAAAAATGTGATTATTTACATTATTGTAAATTTATGCGTT